GAATATTTATAAATATAAAGGAAGAATCAAAAAATTCTATGCAATTCTGGGAGACGAAAAGATCCCTCGCATACCACTCCATTATATTGACAATTTCAAAAAACTGTTCATACTATGACATAGTATGATAGCGATTGGGCAAGTAGGCCCCCATCGTCTAGCGGTTCAGGACATCTCTCTTTCAAGGAGGCAGCGGGGATTCGACTTCCCCTGGGGGTAGGGTACTACGAAAGGAAGTTTATCATGGATTACCAAAAAGTTTAAAAAAGATTCTTCCTGGGTCGATGCCCGAGCGGTTAATGGGGACGGACTGTAAATTCGTTGGCAATATGTCTACGCTGGTTCAAATCCAGCTCGGCCCAAAAATTCGTCAATTTACCAAGAGGTGGTATAACCTCCTTGTCTATCAGAAATACCTGATACGGAGATAAAAAAGAATCAAAATTTCTGCTAGATCCCTTACTCCCTGGGATTGTAGTTCAATTGGTCAGAGCACCGCCCTGTCAAGGCGGAAGCTGCGGGTTCGAGCCCCGTCAGTCCCGACTAAATGCATCAATGAATCTCTCCCTTTCATTCCCAAAGGGGTGATCTTTATTCTTTGTTTGGGTTTGTAACTATGTAACTGATAGAAGTGAAAGGGCAATCTGATGATACTTCAAATAATTGTACAAGAAAGGAAGACGTAAAGTAGGTTAGAGAAAAAAAGGAATTTTGGATGGGGTCAAAAAAATCCAAGTTTGGATTTGGTATGGATAAAAGAACTTCCTATGTTATACTATTCAATTCTCGACAACGAATTGATTTGATAGTTCCGATATTGTTATTCATGATATTGATCGGATTCAAGATAATCGAGATATTTTTTATTGAATTTAAATAAAGGCAAAAGATTTTTCCTCTCTATGGGACCAAATCCCGAGTTATTGTGAAGTAAAAAAAAACGATGAGATTATGGAAGTTAATATTCTTGCATTTATTGCTACTGCACTATTCATTCTAGTTCCTACCGCTTTTCTACTTATCATTTATGTAAAAACAGTTAGTCAAAATAATTAGTTATTAAGTTTGAATAAAACTTGGGTTCCGAGTTCTTATCAAAAATTGACGAAATGAAAAGGATTCCCATTTCGTGTCTTAAATGAACGGACTATAATTGGAAGATAGTATGGTAAGAAAGAATCATCTATTTCTTTCTACCATACTATCTAGCTATTAGTGTTATTGTAGTGTATTAAAGTTGTACAATCTACAAAGTTGTACTCTAGTATCAAAACAGAGGTTTAGATTGATGTAGATCAATCTACAATATTATCTTGATATATGTGGATATTAATTCCACATATGGAATTAACCTAGAGACCCATTCTTCTTATTTGCTACATCTATTTGTTCTTTATGTTCTGATTATCAAAAAATTGATACAGTTAGATCAACAATTAGTAGTACCTCTAGAGGCCGCTTCTTCCCCATACTACGAGTGAAAGCGAAAATGTAAAGACTACCATTAAAGCAGCCCAAGCAAGACTGACTATATCCATGTGAATTATGTCCCCTATCTCTATAAATATGAAGGAATTATCCCATTTTTCCTCACTAATAATAGTGGAATCCATGGCGCAGAGTCAAAAGGGAATTCCGTCCTAACACCCTAACACTAGGGATAAAGCACTCCAATAAATCAACATATAAGAAATTCTTATATGTATGACTTCTAATTGGGATTGGGAAACAAGCAAAATACGTAGTAATATCTTATTTTAATGGAATATGTAATAAAGTAATCATAGGGCCTATTCCGTTTTTGTTGATCTTTCTAAGTAAAAAGCATAAAAATCACTATCTATTCCATATCACAAATTCCCCATTTGATCTAACCCGAACCCTATATCACTCGACGATTATCTCTATGAAAAGGAGACAATATATTCTTGATTAAGGGTTGCCGAAAAGAAATTCTTTTTCCCCTTATCCCGACCAGCACTCAGAGATTCGCGCGAGTCCGTCGTTCGTATATTTCGTATATAAAGTGTCTTCGGCCCCTTTACCACAAACAACTATTAATTCCAATTAGATTTCCTATCAGACTCTCCAATCTAGCAGTCATTGTACACGACATTAATAAATAGTCAAAGGGAATCCCGAAGTCTTGGTAATCCCTCTGCTATTACTAAAAAAGAGCATATTTATTTGAATCCTAGATGCAAGGATTTAGAATCTTTTATACAAACCCCACCCAGCTAAGATGCTTAGAAGCAAACAAGAATGAACAGCCCCTTTCCTTTCTGATAGGCAATCATTCGGCGAGTTATATTAACAGAAGAAGATATTTTGAGTCTTTTGTTGATCAGGCGACACCCGGATTTGAACTGGGGAAAAAGGATTTGCAGTCCCCCGCCTTACCACTCGGCCATGCCGCCAAAATGATACAAAATATATGAAAATGTTCCTGGATTAACGAACAGCTTTTTTATTTTGCATCTCCAGTCCTCTTTTCCTTAAC